TTCCTAATGGAATAGGTAACAAAGCTACTTTGCCGCCTACAGCTACTAACTCGCCACCTCCCCACGTTAAACTGGTACTTGTTGTTGCACCAGGAGCTGTTACGCCAGGCGCGCCAGCATGGATATTTTGTACCCATTGAGCAAAGATGGGTTGTAATTGTATGGCGGTATCCGAAAACATATCTTGGGGACGGCCTAAAGCACTCATGGTATCATTATGAATGTACAAACCAAAACTGTGAAAACCTAGAAATATACATACCCAGTTAAGGTGGGATATGATTGCATCGCGATGTCTAAGGACGCGGTCTAATAGATCGTTGTATCGAGTAGTTGGATCGTAGTCTCTTACCATAAAAATGGCTGCATGTGCAGCAGCACCAACTATTAGAAATCCGCCAATCCACATGTGGTGTGTGAACAAGGAAAGTTGTGTACCATAGTCAGTAGCTAGGTATGGATAGGGGGGCATAGAGTACATATGATGAGCTACAACAATAGTTGTAGAGCCTAGCATAGCTAGGTTAAGAGATAATTGAGCATGCCATGACGTTGTTAGGATTTCATAGAGACCCTTATGGCCTTGTCCTGTAAATGGGCCTTTATGAGCCTCCAAAATATCTTTAAGTCCATGACCGATACCCCAGTTCGTCCTATACATATGACCAGCGATCAGGAAAAGAATAGCAATAGCTAAATGATGGTGCGCAATATCGCTCAACCATAAGCCGCCGGTTATTGGATCTAGTCCTCCGCGAAAAGTAAGAAATTCTGCGTATTTGGACCAATTCAAGGTGAAAAAGGGGGTTGCTCCTTCGGCAAAACTAGGATAAAGTTGAGCCAAAAGGTCACGATTCAAGATAAATTCATGAGGAAGTGGTATCTCTTTAGGATCAACCCCAGCGTCAAGAAATTGGTTAATCGGTAAAGATACATGGATTTGGTGTCCCGCCCAAGAAAGAGACCCAAGTCCTAATAACCCCGCTAAGTGATGATTCAACATGGATTCTACATCTTGGAACCAGGCCAATTTGGGAGCGGCTTTGTGATAATGGAACCAACCAGCAAAAAGCATTAACGATGCAAAAATCAATGCACCGATTGCGGTACAATAGAGTTGTAACTCACTAGTTATTCCAGATGCTCGCCAAATCTGAAAAAAACCCGAGGTTATTTGGATTCCTCGGAAACCCCCGCCTACATCACCATTCAAAATTTCTTGCCCTACTATTGGCCAAACTACCTGAGCACTGGGTCCAATGTGAGTAGGATCGCTTAGCCATGCTTCATAATTGGAAAAACGGGCACCGTGGAAGTACATGCCACTCAACCAAAGAAAGATAATGGAGAGTTGACCGAAATGAGCACTAAAGATTTTTCGAGAGATCTCCTCCAAATCACCGGTATGACTATCGAAATCGTGAGCATCAGCATGTAGGTTCCAGATCCAAGTGGTAGTATCGGGGCCCTTAGCTATTGTTCTTGAGAAATGCCCGGGTCTGGCCCATTCCTCAAAAGATGTTTTTACTGGATCCCTATCCACAACAATTTTAACTTCTGGTTCCGGCGAACGAATAATCATTAAGTCCTCCTCTTTCCGGACAAGACATACAAAGAGACCCGCCAACTGTCTTTTTAGTGAATCTTCGAAGGATAGATATTATGATTATACTATCTACCGCCCTTCCGTTTTTTTTTTTTTTTAGTTATTCACTGGAGCAATTATATAGTGAAATCAATCCGAGGCGAGTGTTCGGATCTATTATGACATAAGGATTAGGTGCCTAACGGACATTGTTATCCTGGAAAATTTTTTCCCGACATAACAAAAAAAGATTTTTTTTACTTTATTACCTCTGTTCTAGAGCCTATCCCTATTGTTTATCCCTATGAAATAGGATATAAAATCGAAACGATCTAAAATCAAAGGTAGAAGAAAGGGATATAATGAAATTATTGATTCGATCTTCCTAACAAAATTATTTGATTAATGGATCAACAATCAAACCGCCCATTTTATGAAAATGAAGAGTAGTCTTATTCAAATTCAAAGCGCTTCGTAATCTTCAACCAGTTCTGTGCTTCAATATAATTTCCCGGAGTAAGCGCTATAGCTTGTTTCCAATACTCAGCAGCTTGATCAAACCAAGCTTCCGCAATTTCCGAATCGCCCTGTAGAATGGCCTGTTCTCCTCGGTCGGAATAGGCAGTTCCTTCCCCTAGAACCGTACTTGAGAGTTTCCTACCTCATACGGCTCATAAATTGCTATCTTAATTTCCCCTATCTTAACTGAATTCGATTTCTCAAAAATCGATCCAATTTCTTCTTGGGTTAAGCAGAAGAAGTTAATTACCTAAGTTTCAAACCCTAATTTTGAGCAATAATCAGTCTGATCTTTTCTCCCACCTTCAGAAGAATGAAGCATAGATAGACCTATATCCTTCGTTCGAATTTTCTGAAAGGTAACTATCTCGGTTTCGTGTCTTTCATATATGAAATTTCTATAGAATCCTTGAAAAAGACTTTTCCCACAAGAAAGAAAAAAGAACTTACTATCTTTGGGATCTGATACTACACCGCTGCTTAATCCTTTAGTGGATTTGGCTCTATTACATAAGCAGATTCCTAAATTTTGCCCCATATCATGGTATAATTAAGCAGTGTTTTTTAGTTGTATCGACCCAGTCGCTCACTAATTGATCTTTACGGTGCTTTCTCCATCAATTTGAGACTTTATCCATAGAGTAGTAGTATAGGCTCGACTTTCTTCTTATTTTGATTCTCGTGAAGTGTTCTTCCTTCCTACAGCTGATAGGGCAAAATCGTTGTTTTGACGATCCCTATGTAGAAAGCCCTTTTTCTAGTAAATACTAGAAAATTTCATCTTTTTTCGTCTTTCTTTCTATAGTGGAGATAGTCGCACGTAATGACAGATCACGGCCATATTATTAAAAGCTTGCGGTAAGAAGGGGTTTCGTTCTAGTGCCCGGAAATAATATTCCAAAGCCTTTGTATGCTCTCCATTGCTTGTGTGTATAAGGCCGATGTTATATAGTATATAACTTCGATCATAGGGATCAATTTCTAGTCGCGTAGCTTCATAATAATTCTGCAAAGCTTCCGCATAATTTCCTTCGGATTGAGCCAACATCCGTTACGGTCGTTCATTCTATTCAAAAAATCTCCGTTCCAAAACCGTACATGAGGTTTTCATCTCATACGGCTCCTCCCTTCTGTACATAGTACTAAGCAAAAAATCTATCGAATGAAAATAGAATTAGTCCCATCTCATTATGGATCGAAAGGGGCTGGTATTTTTCCAAGAAATCTCTAGCCAACCTTCCCCCAAGAGGTTTTTCTTAACACCAATGAATTCTATTAATGCTAGAGGAAAACGATAGCTCCAGGAATTTCTTTGTTCTCAACGCCTTCTATTTAGAGGAATTAGCCACTTCAACGACCTTTGATGGTTATAAGGGTATCCAACGTACAAACCTGATGGTTGTTTGCTATCCCAACCACTCTTCCCAATCCTGATACCGATCAGGAAAGGTTTAATTTCTAACAAAGTTTTTCTCTTGTTGATTCCTATTTCGAGGTGTAGTGCTTTTTTCCCTTATGCTGCCTATTGGTCCTAGTCGAGTAGGATTAGCCTGTAATACAGAACCTATCCTGTAGGTGTAACCTTTCGCTCAATACTCAAATCTACAATTGAAGCATCTAAGGCCACATCAATCGAGGATACACGACAGAAGGAATTGTTAGTTCACCTCACCTTCCCCAAGCGTGGGTTTCCTTTACTAATTTTGTTCTTTCTATGCGAACGCCCTCTCTTTCTCGTGAGACTGAGATGTGGGTAGGGCTAAAAAAAAAGAGTCAAATCGCACCATCTCTATAATAAGTAAATGCCCTTTTTTCCCCTGAAGTTGTCGGAATTATTTGCAATAAAATATTGGCTACAATCGAGGAGGTCTTATCGATGAAATTTCCATTTATACGGGATCTAGGCATAATTCCCAATCCATTCTATATAGAATTCTTTTCATTCTATCACAAAATAACATAAAAACTTCTAAATCGCTCCATATGCTCTAAATGGATAAGAGAGGTATGAATTTTCCACTCAGCTCAAATTGTCTCCTTTTCCTTCTATTTGTACAAGAAGAGATATGAAATATTTGAGTAAGATTGGATTTCATTCCACTTTCCTATTTCTCAACAACAACTTCTGTCATCAGCTTTCAAAGTCATTAATTATCCCATACCCTTTTTTTTTTTTATTTAGATTGTATGGCGTAACATACCTTATGCAAATAGAATTCTAGGGTTCCTTAGTTCCTTTATTTTCTTATGGAATAATAAGGATTCTTCTATTCTCTTTTTATTTGGTTTTTCCAAAAAGAAAAACTTTTGAGGAGGCAGAATTCCTAGTAAAAAATAAAATAAAGGATCCTTACACTTAAATAAAAAAAAGAATTTTTCCAATAGAGCCCCGAAATCCGCGAACGATTGTGGCTGTACCTGTACTGCAGGAATACAAAAACTCGCTATTCACTCAGTTTATTTTCCATAATAAGTTATGTAGGAGAGATGGCCGAGCGGTTCAAGGCGTAGCATTGGAACTGCTATGTAGACTTTTGTTTACCGAGGGTTCGAATCCCTCTCTTTCCGTTTCTCTTAATTCATCAACGTTACCGATCACAATGTATCAAATCAAATAACAATTTATTGGAACAATAATACCTTTATTTAATAGAATTCTCTAAAGCAAATTACTTTGGTATGTAAAATATAAAACAAAAAAGAAAAAAGATCCTAAGGTTAATCTATTTCTGCTAGCTGAATGGGAAAATAGGAATTAAGAGCCTTAGGTCGATTTAGTTCGGGGAAAGGGGAAGGGGAAAAAATTCTATGAACCCTTCCTTTTGCGTTAAGCTCAAGTCTGACGAGAGTAATATTCTACAACTAACAACTCATTTATTTTCAGACCGACCCACTTTCTATCTAGGATTTTTTGTACTAGTCCTTTATATTGCAATGTATCAACCGTCAAATGCTTTGGCAATTTGCCCGGATCGGATGAAGCAATAGAATTTTGAACCAGACGTTTTGATCTTTGGTTATCCTTAGTAGTAATAATATCTCGGGGTTTGCAACGAAAACTTGGTATATCAACTATACGACCATTAACTAAAATATGTCTATGATTAACTAATTGCCGGGCCCCAGGAATGGTTGAAGCCATACCCAATCGAAAAACAATATTATCCAAACGCATTTCAAGTAATTGTAGTAAAACTTGACCTGTTGACTTTTTTGCTTTTCCAGCGATATGTACATATCTAAGTAATTGTCGTTCTGTCAGACCATAATGAAAACGTAATTTCTGTTTTTCTTGAAGACGAATACGATATTGCTCTTTTTTCCCAGAATGGAATTTCTTTTTCAGATTATTTCCGGATTTAGGTGTTTTTCTAGTGAGTCCTGGTAAAGCTCCCAGACGGCGTATTTTTTTTAAACGAGGTCCTCGATAACGGGACATGAAGACTCCTTTTTTTATTGAAATTACATTTTACACAATAAATTTCATTGTATTTACATTACAGAATACATCGAAATTAAAACTGAATTAAACTAAAGGATAAACATAGTAAAATCTACTAAAAGTACCACAAAAAATGGAATTTCATCAACATCTGGATTTTTTGTATATATATTATTTATTTTAATGTTTTGTATCTAGTAAAATTGTAAGATAGAACGACCTAATGGACTCTAGGTTCTCCATTTAATTCGGAGAAAAAAAAGAGATTCTTGTTCATGGAACATCAGTAGAGAAAAAAGCCGACTATCGGATTTGAACCGATGACCCTCGCATTACAAATGCGATGCTCTAACCTCTGAGCTAAGTGGGCTTACATAACAGAGATAGTGTAACAAATAGAAATATATATAGGAAATATGTAAAACGACAGATCTTAATTATTAATCTTAGTTATTAACTAGTTCGAAATTTGAAATTCTACTTAGAAAAAAAAAAAAAGAATGAATATCAAGCGTTATAGTATGATTTTGAATATCCTAAAAAGGGAAAGAAAGGGGTGGGGGAGAGAAAAACTTTTGGATATATTGATTCCGATTGAATTGCAAATATATCAACGGTAGAATCAATTCAATTCTGAATTGCAATAAGCGGGGTCTCTTGAATAGAGACGAGCTGCTAGACTACGTCGAATAATGAATTCGATGATTCAAAAAAAAAACTAAGAGATGTAGGAAATTACACAAAGAATACAAGTTTCAAAGAAAAAAAAGGACAATGGGGATATGGCGAAATCGGTAGACGCTACGGACTTGATTGTATTGAGCCTTGGTATGGAAACCTGCTAAGTGGTAACTTCCAAATTCAGAGAAACCCTGGAATGAAAAATGGGCAATCCTGAGCCAAATCCCTTTTTTGAAAAAGCAAGTAGTTCTTCAAACTAGAACCCAAAGGAAAAGGATAGGTGCAGAGACTCAATGGAAGCTGTTCTAACGAATCGAGGTGTAATTACAATTACGTTGTGTTGGTAGTGAAACTCCCTCTAAATTACTAAATTAGAGAAAGAAGGGCTTTATACATCTAATACACACGTATAGATACTGACATAGCAAACGATTAATCACAGAACCCATACCATAATGTAGTATAGGTTCTTTATTTATTTATTTATTTTTAGAATGAAATTAAGAAGATTTTGAAATGGAAAATTCTGAATTTTTTTATAATTAGTGTGAATCCATTCCACTCGAATATTGAGTAATCAAATCCTTCAATTCATTGTTTTTGAGATCTTTTAAAAAGAGGATTAATCAGACGAGGATAAAGAGAGAGTCCCATTCTACATGTCAATACCGACAACAATGAAATTTCTAGTAAAAGGAAAATCCGTCGACTTTATAAGTCGTGAGGGTTCAAGTCCCTCTATCCCCAAACCCTACTTTATTCCCTAACCACAGTATTTATCTTATCCTATTTTCTCTTTTATCAATGGGTTCAAGATTCATTAGCTTTCTCATTATACTCTTTCACAAAGGAGTGCGAGGGGAACTCAATAGATCTTATCCTATTCATTAAATAGATTTCTTTTTTATTAGAGTATCCGCAAAAAAATCTCAATTATTAATTCAATTTATAAGTATTATTAAGTAAGCCGTCCACAATGCATAGGACTCTCCCCTCCATTTCCAAATTAGGAATGGAATACTTTATTAATTTTTTAGTCCCTTTAATTGACATAGATGCAAATACTCTACTAGGATGATGCACAAGAAAGGGTCAGGATAGCTCAGTTGGTAGAGCAGAGGACTGAAAATCCTCGTGTCACCAGTTCAAATCTGGTTCCTGGCACAGAAAAAAGGATCTACCAAATAGATATTGATACAAATACCTCGAGATGCATTGGGGTACATATTTTTTAATAATCTAGATAGTATACATATACACTAAGTAGATAAATCTCTAGACACTTCTTTTAAAAAAAGTGTTAAAATCTCTGGTTCTTTTCTTTATAGTATAGAAGGAGGTGAGATTAGGACCCCTTTGCTTCGCTTCATTTTTTCATTTCTTATTAATTTTTTATTCTGCTATTCCGAAGAATATTTTTTTTTTCTTGATACTTACTTTCCTAGTTGTTCTAAATAATGTGCGCGGTACAAAGTTCGTGGTAAGAACTTCTTTTAGTCATTGTATTTTTCTGTTCATACGAAGGAAATGAATATGTGATTTTCCAAATTGGAAAATCAAAATGAAGCCCTTTTTTGATCAGTCTATCTGGACCTTTTTGTATAATAGGAAGTAATTAGAATATACTAGGTATTTCGTTTCGTCTAGGAACAGAATAGCAAAATATTCCGTGACTTGAATAAAATCGAGAGTTGTGTTGCATAAATGAGCATGAATTTATTATCATTCAATGGGCATCTTGTATTTCATAGAAATTAGGGGTTATATAATCCTTACGTAAGGGCCAGCCTATCCAACTTTCAGGCATTAAGATACGTTTAAGGCGCGGATGATTATCATAAGAAATTCCCACCATATCATAAGATTCGCGTTCTTGAAAATCAGCACTTCTCCAAACCCAGAAGACAGATGGGATTCTAGGATTATCTTTTTGGGTAAAGACTTTTATGCATACTTCTTCTGGGTTATCTATACCATACTGTATTCTCGTAAGATGATACACGCTAGCTAAAGATCCACCGGGTGCTACGTCATAAGCACATTGGGAACGTAAATAATTGTAACCATATACATATAAAATGACCGCAATGGAATCCCAATCCCCTGCTTTTATTTGTAAAGTCTCTATTCCTCGATGATCGAAGCCCAAAGATCTATGAACGACCTCATGTTTGACTAGCCAATTAGATAACCACCCCTGCTGCATTGTCTTGATCTCCCCCCCTTTGTATAAATATTTCACATTTCAAATGTAAGTTTGAAAGATTGCACTGCTCTTTCTTTTTCTGCACAAAAGAACCCCTCTTAATTCACTAATTTGGAGGAAGATACTGGGCTTTTGGATTTGAAAAAAGTTTCAGAAGATATATCTAAAGTAGATGGTGATTGATAGAGCAATTCTTGCTCGTAAGTTCCGGTATGAGTACTGCGCCGAACATAAAGTTTGTGACTGGTAGTAAAACATCGATTTTTCTTTTGACTTTGACATAGAGTTCGATCCTCAACAATTTCTCGCGATATCTTCTTACGAAGTTTTGTTAGGGCATCTATAACAGCCTCTGGTTTAGGTGGGCAACCCGGCAAGTAGACATCCACAGGAATTAACTTATCAACCCCTCGAACAGTACTATAGGAATCCGTACTGAACATCCCCCCTGTAATAGTACAGGCTCCCATAGCAATGACGTATTTTGGTTCAGGCATTTGCTCATATAATCGCACTAAAGAGGGAGCCATTTTCATTGTTACCGTACCGGCTGTTAAAATTAGGTCCGCTTGCCTAGGACTTGATCTTGGTACCAATCCATAACGATCAAAGTCGAATCTTGAGCCTATTAATGCAGCAAATTCAATGAAACAACAACTGGTACCATATAGAAGGGGCCATAAACTGGAGAGTCTTGACCAATTTGAAAGATCATTTGGTGTAGTTGAAATAACGGAATTGGAACTTGTTTGGTCAAGTAACGGAAACTCAATCAAACTCATGACTGTCTCAATAGAATCTTTTCCTTCTTTTTTTTTTTTGTCTGAATATTCGGTTAAGACCATTCCAAGGCTCCTTTTCGCCATGCATAAACTAAACCAACAACTAGGATAAGCACGAAAATGAAAGCTTCGATAAAAACGGATACACCCAATACATCAAAACTCATTGCCCAAGGGTAGAGAAAGACCGTTTCCACATCAAAAACAACAAAAACTAGTGCAAACATGTAATAGCGTATTCGGAATTGTAACCAAGCACCCCCCATTGGTTCTATACCCGATTCGTAACTAGAAAGCTTCTCTGGTCCTTCACTACTCGGGGCTAAAAGCCCTGAAATCCAAAATACCAAAATAGGAATAAGGCTTGCTATTATTAGAAATGTCCAAAAAATATCATATTCGTGAAGCAGGAACATAAATGTACTCCCATTAATGTGGAATAGGCAGAACTGAAATTAGTCAATTCAGTTGGTATTGTCAATTTATCCATAATTTCTCTCTTTTCCTCGGTGAAACAAGAATCTCCTTTGCTCAAACCAAGGAGCGCTTACTTTAGCTTTTGTTTCTTTTGTGTCATGTCTTTCTTAAGGATTCATCCAATGGAATCCCCACTATCTTTTTTTTGGATTTCCATTCTATTTAGATATGGTATATACCTAATTCTTATACAAAGAAAACTCTTTTGCTTCACTTTGTCTCGTTTTCTCTAGAATCTCTAGAAAAAAGAATTGCTCTATCCTTTATTTAAGGATAGTCAGAGACTATTAAAAAAAAAAGAAAATACTTACTACTAATTCGATTCGCTCAAAGGGTTGAAGGGAGATAGTGCATCAAGGTATTCGCAAGGGCCAACTTGATCCTCTTCCCCAGGGATCCCAGATGAGGGAAGCCTAGGAGAGCCGCCGACTCCAACTATCGTCCATGTATGATCCATACTAGATCTGACCAACTGCCCATCCTACCTCCTCTACCTTTTTGACAGCCCATCTTTTTGTCTCAGTAGAGTCTTTCAGTGGCATGTTTCAGTCCTCTGTATGCAACCTAATGAGGAATAATACTAAAAAAAAACTCTATTGCAGAATTATGAAACAAAATATCCTGTTTTATTATTTACTCTTTCTTTTTATTTTCTTTCGATTTTTTCTTTTTCTATTTAAAGTAGATCTATTTAGATAATGTCCATTTTTACATAATGTATATTATAGTAATATACTTCAAACAAAATAGGAATTCGCAAAATGGAGCAAATCGTTCCAGTCATTATAAGAAAGTCTCGGGACTTAGAGCATATCCTGTTTTATTTGAAGAAGGATGGAATTCAAATCAGATAAGGCATCTTTCCTTCTATTGATTTGATCAAATTCTTTTTTCTTTTCCTGTCTCTATGATTTTCGATAAATGAGCCTATGGTAATGCTTTTCTCTCAATTCTAGGTCGCAAGCGACCGTCGAGTCTATAAACAAGTTTTTTTTAATAAGGAAAAGAAAACTATACTAAAGGAAACACAGGATATCCATCCTAAAATCTAAAAAAAAAAGACATATCTATTTAGTAGGGCTATACGGATTCGAACCGTAGACCTTCTCGGTAAAACAGATCAAACGGATTATTATCGAAATGATTCGAACTGTTTTAAAGACCCAACATGCATTTTTCTGCATTGGGCTCTTTCATCAACTGATGTAAAGATCAGTTAATCCGCCATAGTTTTTCTTTACGGAAAGATAATAAGATGGCTCCCTGTGCTCTGATTGATTTATTTGTATCATGATCGATCTATCTAGGAGCAATACCAAAGTGTTTCAAAGGAGGATTACCTTGACTTAGGTCTGCCTCCGGCCTAAATTAAATCAACCTAAGTGAAATGGAGTCTCTATCGTTCCACTGCAAGAGTTGACTATGAGACTTCATACACCTTAAAGTTCATAGAACGAAAAGAAGTTTTTTGGAGGCCCTTATCCTCATTATGCCTAGCATTGAGTGGGCTGGATATTTACCTTATCAACTAGCAAATCAATAGACGTTCTATTTGATTAGGCACCAGAATTGGCACCCGAATCGGACTGAATCGACTGTTTGTCAGGCTACTGTTCTCCTATTCTCTCGAATCCATGAAGTAAGACATTGATTTTGCAATAAGGTCAATTATGTTCATTGCATAATAAATTCCCTTGAAAAGCATTGGCGCACGTGTAAGCGAGTTGCTCTACCGAACTGAGCTATAGCCCTTGTCAGAGATATCTTAACATATAGATAATTTCTTGTCAAGATGAATATTCTTGAATGCCATAGGATATCCCTTTGATCTATTTACTACATACCATACCAATAAAGGAGCGGTATTGCTTATAAAAAGGATTCGATCTATAATCGATCGAAGTAATACGGCTTCTTTTGTGATAATAAATTGCCTACTTAACTCAGTGGTTAGAGTACTGCTTTCATACGGCGGGAGTCATTGGTTCAAATCCAATAGTAGGTAGGTAGGTAGAAAAATTACTAGATAGCATTGGACTTACTTCGCTTCGCTATCTAATAACTTTTTCTACCCTTCTTTACTTTTTCTTTGTATCAACGAAACCTTTGGATTATCTTCAATTGGATGGGGGAATCCAATTGATAGCCTCTACTCGTATCCTAGCCCGTTTGAGAGCTAGCTTTGCTTCAACCAATTCTTTCGTACCCTCAGCTCTACTCAAGTTAGCTTCGGCTATTTCAAGTGCCTGTTGAGCTTCTTCTGGATCAATGTCACTACCCAGTTCTGCATCATTTCCTAAAATGATGATCTCATTATTAACTATTCTTGCAAAACCACTCCACAAAACCGCCGTTAACCATTGGTCGTTGAGGAGGCGTATTCTCAAAGGACCCATATCTACAGCTGTGTTAATGGGGGCGTGGTTTGGTAATACACCAATTTGGCCGCTATTAGTAGGTAAAATGATTTCTTTCACTTCACAATCCCAAATAATTCGTTTAGGAGTCAGTACATAAAGATTTAATTTCATTTCTTCAATTTGTTCTCCTCTTCTAAGTTTATAGCTTTCGTGCTAGCTTCATCGATGTTCCCCACCAAATAAAAAGCCTGTTCGGGTAGGCCATCTAATTCTCCTGAAAGGATTAGTTGAAACCCCCTAATTGTTTCTGCAAGACTAACATACTTTCCTGGAGAACCGGTAAAAACTTCTGCCACAAAGAACGGTTGTGATAAGAACCGCTCAATTTTTCGTGCTCTTGCTACAGTTAAACGATCCTCCTCCGATAATTCATCCAACCCAAGAATTGCAATAATGTCCTGAAGTTCCTTGTAACGTTGTAAAGTTTCTTTAACTCTTTGCGCAGTTTCATAATGGTCCTTGCCAACGATCCGAGGCTGTAACATAGTTGAGGTTGAATCTAACGGGTCTACTGCGGGATAAATACCCTTGGAAGCTAATCCTCTGGAAAGTACGGTAGTAGCGTCCAAATGTGCAAATGTTGTGGCAGGAGCAGGGTCGGTCAAATCGTCCGCAGGTACATAAACAGCTTGGATCGAAGTTATCGATCCCTTGTTGGTAGAAGTAATTCTTTCTTGTAAGGAACCCATTTCTGTACTAAGGGTAGGTTGATAACCCACTGCAGAGGGCATTCTCCCTAATAAGGCGGATACCTCCGATCCTGCTTGAACAAAACGAAAGATATTATCGATGAATAAAAGCACGTCTTGCTTATTAACATCTCGGAAATATTCTGCCATAGTTAGGGCAGTTAACCCAACTCTCATACGAGCTCCCGGCGGTTCATTCATTTGTCCATAGACTAGAGCGACCTTTGATTCCTCAATATTTTTTTCATTAATTACTCCGGATTCCTTCATTTCCATATAAAGATCATTTCCTTCCCGAGTCCGTTCCCCTACTCCGCCAAATACGGATACGCCTCCATGAGCTTTAGCAATGTTATTGATTAATTCCATGATGAGTACTGTTTTACCTACTCCTGCCCCCCCAAATAGTCCGATTTTTCCTCCACGCCGATAAGGAGCTAAAAGATCGACCACCTTAATACCTGTTTCAAAGATAGATAATTTCGTATCTAACTCAATAAAGGCAGGCGCAGATCTATGAATAGGGAATGTTGCACTAGTATCTACAGGACCCAAATTGTCAATAGGCTCCCCAAGAACGTTAAAAATTCGTCCGAGAGTAGCTCCACCGACCGGAACACTAAGAGGAGCTCCTGTGTCAATAACTTCCATTCCTCTCATCAACCCGTCTGTAGCACTCATAGCTACAGCTCTAACTCGATTATTTCCTAATAATTGTTGTACCTCACAAGTCACATTAATTTGCTTATCGGCAGTGTCCCGACTCTTGACTATCAAAGCGTTATAAATATAAGGCAACTTGCCCGGGGGAAAAGTGATATCCAGCACGGGTCCAATAATTTGATCAATACGTCCTGCATTTTTTTCTTCAATTGTGGAAACCCCGGGACGCGAAGTAGTAGGATTGGTTCTCATAATTATCACATAATTATAAAAAAAGGAATTTGTCGAAATTTTTATTTTTTTTTTCTTGTTGAATAATGCCAAATCAAATAAAAAAAATATCCAAAAATCAAAAAGTTAAAAGGAAATGAATTAGTTAATTCAATAAAAACGAAAAGGGGACTAGCACTTGATTTCGTTGCCTAAGCGAATCCCATTCACTCGTTTACTCATGGAATGAGTCCGGTGGAAAGTTCAATCAATCTTTTTTTTCATAGACATTTTTCCTTTTGTCAAGGATCTTTGTCTCTTCTACTTTCCTGTCTAGGACTTCGATATACAAAATATATACTACTGTGAAGCATAGATTGCTGTCAACAGAGAATTTTCTTAGTATTTAGGTATTTAGATTCAAAATAGGAAAGGGGCTTATTAAGATAAGAACTTATAAAATTGTAAAATAAGGATTAAGGGATTAGTTTGGGTTGCGCTATATCTATCAAAGAGTATACAATAATGATGGATTTGGTGAATCAAATCTATGGTTTAATAATGAACCATGTTAACTTACCATAACAATAACTCAATTCCTATCGAATTCCTATAGTAGAATTCCTATAGGATAGAACGTACACAGGGTGTACGCATTATATATGAATGAACCATATTCATTAATAACGCAAGCATACTCCCTTTTTTATTTAATGAGTTGATATTAATTGAATATCTTTTTTTTTAAGATTTTTGCAAAGGTTTCATTTATGCTTAGTCCATATCGAGTAGACCCTGTCGTTGTGAGAATTCTTAATTCATGAGTTGTAGGGAGGGACTTATGTCACCACAAACAGAAACTAAAGCAGGTGTTGGATTTCAAGCTGGTGTTAAAGATTATAAATTGACTTACTACACCCCGGAATACGAAACCAAGGATACTGATATCTTGGCAGCATTCCGAGTAACTCCTCAGCCCGGGGTTCCGCCCGAAGAAGCAGGGGCTGCAGTAGCTGCGGAATCTTCTACTGGTACATGGACAACTGTTTGGACTGATGGACTTACCAGTCTTGATCGTTACAAAGGACGATGCTATCACATCGAACCCGTTCCTGGGGAAGACAGTCAATATATCTGTTATGTAGCTTATCCATTAGATCTATTTGAAGAGGGTTCTGTTACTAACATGTTTACTTCCATTGTAGGTAACGTATTTGGTTTCAAAGCCCTACGTGCTCTACGTTTGGAGGATCTACGAATTCCTGCTGCTTATGCAAAAACTTTCCAAGGTCCGCCTCATGGTATCCAAGTTGAAAGGGATAAGTTGAACAAGTATGGTCGTCCTTTATTGGGATGTACTATTAAACCAAAATTGGGATTATCCGCAAAAAATTATGGTAGAGCATGTTATGAGTGTCTACGCGGTGGACTTGATTTTACCAAAGATGATGAAAACGTAAACTCACAACCATTTATGCGCTGGAGAGACCGTTTTGTCTTTTGTGCCGAAGCAATTTATAAAGCACAAGCCGAAACCGGCGAAATCAAGGGGCATTACTTGAATGCGACTGCGGGTACATGCGAAGAAATGATTAAGAGAGCTGTATTTGCGAGGGAATTAGGGGTTCCTATTATAATGCATGACTACATAACTGGAGGATTCACCGCAAATACTACTTTGGCTCATTATTGCCGCGACAACGGCCTACTTCTTCACATTCATCGAGCAATGCATGCAGTTATTGATAGACAGAAAAATCATGGTATGCATTTCCGTGTATTAGCTAAAGCATTGCGTATGTCTGGGGGAGATCATATCCACTCCGGTACAGTAGTAGGTAAGTTAGAAGGGGAACGCGAAATGACTTTAGGTTTTGTTGATTTATTGCGCGATGATTATATTGAAAAAGATCGTTCTCGCGGTATCTTTTTCACGCAGGACTGGGTATCCATGCCAGGTGTTATACCGGTGGCTTCGGGGGGTATTCATGTTTGGCATATGCCAGCTCTGACCGAAATCTTTGGAGATGATTCCGTATTACAATTTGGTGGAGGAACTTTAGGACATCCTTGGGGGAATGCACCAGGTGCAGCAGCTAATCGGGTGGCTTTAGAAGCCTGTGTACAAGCTCGTAACGAAGGGCGCGATCTTGCTCGTGAAGGTAATGAAATTATCCGAGCAGCTTGCAAATGGAGTCCTGAACTAGCCGCAGCTTGTGAAGTATGGAAAGCGATCACATTCGACTTCAAGCCGGTAGATACCATTGATGAAGAAGCGAAATAGGTAGAGAAAAAATGAGTTATGAAATGCAGTAATTCTTCTTTATTCTTCTAATTGATTGCAATTAAATTTGGCTCGATCTTTTATCTTTTATAAAGATCGAGCCAAATTTAAATATATCTTGATACGATCATGAGACTTGCCAAATCGAGATTCTTCTATTCTATATATCTAGAATATAGAAAGGTATAATACAATAAAAAAATACAAATCAAAAGAGAGTATTATCATACGATAATGGAATTAAATACGCAGTATTTACAGAAAAAAGTCTTCGTTTATTGGGAAAGAATCAATATACTTTTAATGTCGAATCGGGATTCACTAAGACAGAAATAAAGCATTGGGTCGAGCTATTCTTTGGTGTTAAGGTAGTAGCTGTGAATAGCCATCGACTACCCGGAAAGGGTAGAAGAATGGGACCTATTCTGGGACATACAATGCATTACAGACGTATGATCATTACCCTTCAACCGGATATTCTATTCCACTTCTACTTTTAAAATTGAAATTAAAGGGTATTCTGAAAGAGGTATTTCTTTTATTTTCACAATTTCTTTCTTTTGAATCCAATTTCAAATTCGATTAGAAAGATAGAAAGGCCATGAGAATGGAAAAAGAAAAATCCAATTATCCATTCCATTCATTTTTTTAGAGATATAGAATACTTTTATAGAATACTTTAGTTAGTATTATTTATCTATAAAAAGTCTTTATTTTGCAAACTCAAAAATACAATAGTCAATATTCCTTATAATAGATATACTTAATTATATCATAAGAATCTTAAGATATATTTTGAATAGATAGAAATAGTAAATTGGAATTGAGACACCTATTCTATGACAGATTTAAACTTACCCGCTATTTTCGTGCCTTTAGTAGGCTTAGTGTTTCCGGCAATTGCAATGTCTTCTTTATTTCTTTATGTGCAGAAAAATAAGATTGTCTAGAACCGACGGGGACAAATTTGCTCAATGTATTTCCAGGATTATAATATAAAAATTTTGTAGTGTAAGTAATATATTAATATGATAGGGTATGTAGCTCTTTATACACACAAATGAAAAACGTCTATGGATGCGAATATAGGCTATGAGCATAAATGCATACATACGGGTAGCCGGGTATAGCGAGTTTTTTTAAGTGAATCCTGGAATTTTTTTGAATAGAAAGTCAATGTATCTAACCAATTATTTCACAGGGGTACTAGCTGCTGAAGGCGATTTCAGAATCAAAAAAAGTAAAGTCAAAATCATTTAGCTTATTCTCTCAATTTCAATTAACCGCTGCTGGATTTAGTATATCTAATATGAATTGGCGATCAGAACACATATGGATAGAACTTCTAAAAGGTTCTCGAAAAAGAAGTAATTTTTTCTGGGCCTGTATTCTTTTTCTAGGTTCATTAGGATTCTTAGCGGTTGGGGCTTCTAGTTATCTTGGTAAGAATATGATATCTGTACTTCCATCTCAACAAATTCTATTTTTTCCACAGGGGGTCGTGATGTCTTTCTACGGAATCGCGGGACTATTCATTAGCTCTTATTTGTGGTGCACTATTTTGTGGAATGTAGGCAGTGGTTATGACCGATTTGATAGAAAAGAGGGAATAGTGTGCATTTTTCGTTGGGGATTCCCTGGAATAAAACGTCGCATCTTCCTTCGATTCCTTGTGCGGGATATCCAATCAATTAGAATTCAGGTTAAAGAGGGTCTTTATCCTCGTCGTATCCTTTATATGGAAATACGTGGGCAGGGGGTCATTCCCTTGACTCGTACTGATGAGAAGTTTTTTACTCCACGAGAAATTGAACAAAAAGCTGCCGAATTGGCCTATTTCTTGCACGTACCTATTGAAGTATTTTGAGTACCAATTGCAATTTTTTTAATTTTAATTGTAAGGGTATTTTCGAGTATTTATCTAAAGGAAGGAACAACCGAGGATAAGAGAAAATTGCTTCTAATTTGTTTTGTCCAAGTGAGATATATGGCCTAATATTCTTCCCTTTTCATATGAAAGAAAGGGCTTTTTTTATTCTATTTCTCTATTCCACTCCATTTCCATCTAAGAAAGAACCCAATACAATGAAATTCCACTAGTATACAAAAAGAGAAATAGATACAAACACAAGGTCTCAAACCTTGTTATAGAATTTTTGCTTCAACAAAAAAAGAAATATCATATAGAGTCTGCGAATGAAGCGGATTCATTAACAACTCAATTTACATATCAAAAATGAAAAAAAAGAAAGCATTGCCTTCTTTCCTATATCTTGTATTTATCGTACTTTTGCCCTGGGGAGTCTCTTTCTCTTTTAACAAATGTCTGGAACTTTGGATTAAGAATTGCTGGAATACCAGACAACCTGAAACTCTCTTAACGAATATTCAAGAGAAAAAGATTCTAGAAGGATTCATAGAATTAGAAGAGCTTTTTCTCTTGGACGAAATGATAAAAGAGAAACCGAAGACACATGTACAAAAACCTCCTATAGGAATATACGAGGAAATAATACAATTGGCCAAAATAGATAATGAGGACCATCTCCATATCATTTTGCATTTCTCAACAAATATAATCTGTTTGGCTATTCTAAGTGGTTCTTTTTTTCTGGGTAAAGAGGAACTTGTTATTTTGAATTCTTGGGTTCAGGAATTCTTCTATAACTTAAATGACTCAATAAAAGCTTTTTTTATTCTTTTAGTTACGGATTTTTTTGTTGGATTTCACTCCACCCGCGGTTGGGAACTACTAATTCGTTGGGTCTACAACGATCTTGGATGGGCTCCTAACGAGCTAATTTTCACTATTTTTGTTTGTAGTTTTCCTGTGATTCTAGACACGTGTTTAAAATTTTGGGTCTTTTTTTGTTTAAACCGCCTATCTCCTTCGCTTGTAGTCATTTATCATTCAATTAGTGAAGCATAATTGGCTTTCCTAATATTAATAAAATTAGCATTTTTTTTCCTTTAGAAAGAAAGACCTTTTTCTTTTTAGCAAAATTCTTTCTATTTCTACCTGCTTAAGGTATTCATCATTCCAGTACAATTATTGCAGTAGAGTGGCAACAGACTCGTGTATAGGGAACTAGATTAACTTAGCTACCTATCTAATTTATTGTAGAAATTCCGGGATCCGCGATTGGACATGGAAAATAGAAAGAATTTTTCTTGGTTAAAGGAACAGATGATTCGATCGATTTCTGTATCGATCATGATATACGTAATAACTCGGACATCTACTTCAAATGCATATCCCATTTTTGCGCAGCAGGGTTATGAAAACCCGCGGGAAGCAACTGGACGAATTGTATGTGCCAACTGCCATTTAGCTAATAAGCCCGTGGATATTGAAGTTCCCCAAGCTGTGCTTCCTGATACTGTATTTGAAGCAGTTCTTCGAATCCCTTATGATATGCAGCTGAAACAAGTTCTTGCTAACGGGAAAAAGGGAGGGTTAAATGTGGGTGCTGTTCTTATTTTGCCTGAGGGATTCGAATTAGCACCGCCTGACCGTATTTCTCCTGAGTTGAAAGAAAAGATAGGAAATCTCTCTTTTCAGAGTTATCGTCCCAATAAAAAAAATATTCTTGTGATAGGCCCTGTTCCCGGTAAGAAATATAGTGAAATTGTCTTTCCCATTCTTTCCCCCGATCCCGCTACAAAAAAAGACGTCCATTTCTTAAAATATCCCATATATGTAGGGGGAAACCGAGGAAGGGGACAGATCTATCCCGATGGTAGCAAGAGTAACAATACAGTTTATAATGCTACGTCAACAGGTATAGTAAAAAAAATACTACGTAAAGAAAAGGGGGGATATGAAATATCCATAGTTGATGCGTCGGATGGGCGCCAAGTGATTGATATTATACCTCCCGGGCCAGAACTTCTTGTTTCAGAGGGGGAATCAATCAAGCTTGATCAACCATTAACAAGCAATCCTAATGTGGGAGGGTTTGGTCAGGGGGATGCGGAAATAGTGCTTCAGGATCCATTACGCGTCCAAGGCCTTTTGTTCTTTTTCGCATCTGTTATTTTAGCACAAGTCTTTTTGGTTCTCAAAAAGAAACAGTTTGAAAAGGTTCAATTGTACGAAATGAATTTCTAGATCCCGGGATTTCTTACCATTAAGTTGGTAAAAAGTCTCGATTTCTGGAATTCCTTATTTCTATTTCATGCAAAAGAAGAGAATCCAAGGCAGAGGCGAGAACAATAAAAGGAACAAGTCCTTTTAGGAGGAATTGCAGGTCTTCGTAATCTTCTATTAGGCACAAGAAAAAGGCTTTTTTACCTTTTTCTTGTGTCAATTCTTCTTGTACTGAAGTAAGAATCCTTTTTCTTCTTATTTGTTTTGCGAAAGATTACTATTTATTCTTTATTCGGGTCTGTCTCTTGGACTTCCTTTGCTTAGGTTTGACGCGGTAGTGGACAAACAGAGGGAAAGAAAGTATGGCGGGGGACAAATTTTTTGTGAGCAGATAGAATTGCTTGACTTTTTCAATTAAGTTCAACTTCGAACTTACAGAAATTTTGTAAAAAAAAAGTATACCCTTCCCTTCCATTAAAGGGTACTTTTTTAGGTTAATGGAGTGGTTTTGATTAAGGTTTTATTAGTTTATTACTCTAAACTAAATCAAAGATTTGCAGGACACTTCCTTCGTGGAATAAAATATTGGATGAATCCTTAATTTATCCACTCTTTGTTGTTGCTTCATAAGAGTGAAGTAAATCAATTTTATGGGCGAAAAGCAGGCGCTTTAAACCCACCAACGGATTGCTTCACTAACATTATTAGCAAACAAAAAAAGAAATAGAAGGATTCTAACCATCAAAGCAAAGGCTTTCTCTTTGTTATTGTTACAAATAAAAATAGGTAACCAATTTATAGATTATGGAATAAATTAAAATCACGTTATAAGAATTCCGCGGGTCCTTTCCGCTCTAATCAGATAAAAGGGGGTAAGGACCCGCTAAGCTCCTACTTTTTCATGTTTACAATCTGGCTCCTCCAATTACTATAGAGATGAACCCAATCCAGAATACGAACCGTAAAAGAAAACACCTATTAAACCAATCACAAGAATACCGGTTACAGTGCCTATCAGCCAAAGAGGAATTCTTCCTGTAGTATCGGCCATTTCCCCCACTTTCCTCCACATTTTCTCAAGTGGTCGTGCTAGAGACAAAAACAGTCATGGATAGTTATAAGGATGGTATCCTTCCAAATGGGATAAGAGAATTCTTACTATTCTCTACCTTTCTCTCAATTGAAGAAGTAATTGGAAAATAAAACAGCAAGTACAAAAATAAGTAATAAACCCCAGTATAGACTGGTACGATTCAATTCAACATTTTGTTCATTCGGGTTTGATTGTGTCATAGTTCTATAGTTGGAATTTAGTTTATCGTTGGATGAACTGCATTGCTGATATTGATCCCAAGAAAAAAACCGTGGGTACAGCTAATCCGTGAACAGCTAGCCATCGCACTGTAAAAATAGGATAGGTTCGATCTATGGTCATTGGGGGCCTCCTAAAAGGATCTACTAAGTTCATCTAGTTGTTCTAAAGAATCAAAACGGTCGGTTATTAATGGAATTCCTTGTCGACTTTCCGTGAAATATTCGTTTGGCCGAGGACTTCCAAACACGTCATAAGCTAAACCCGTACTGACAAATAACCAACCCGCAATGAATAGGGAAGGTATAGTAATGCTATGAATAACCCAGTAGCGAATACTGGTAATAATATCAGCAAAAGAACGTTCTCCCGTGCTTCCAGACATGCCGAGCTCCCCGAATTTTTGTACATTCAAAAAAGGAATTGATTCCGTAAAAGATGGGATCAACCAGTAAATAGAAAATTACTGATATTTCATCCTTGTGAGATTGTCAATTTTGTACCAAAGGTGTATTTTGAGTATACCAAATTAGTATAGCTATCCTTCCTATGGCACAGCAATCCTGTTTGGCTTGGTCCCGAAACAGAATTCCCTTTTTTTCTTCTTTGTTTTTTGTCTATAGAGAAACTACATGTTATTCAAGGCATCAATAGAAACCCCAATTTTTGAGTCCTACTTATTTTCATTGTCTTCGGAATAGTAAAATAATGGAATTTGGAATAGTGACCAGGATCTTGGAAAAACCTAAGTAAATTATCAATACAATAGGTTTGGATAAAGAATTTAGGAAGGATATTCTCATATTGACACAATATAAGGATAAGTATATGCGAAATCTATCCCTTTTTAGTTAAAAGTTTTATTATTATTCGAATCCAACTTTTCCCTTTAATTAAGGAATTAAATTGGTTAGTATAAAATACTATCTAAAAAACAGAAAATCCAATAGTAGATAATCCGTTATGAAAGAAACGGAATACATTGCTTGAAGATTCAAGATTCGGAATCAATCCTATCTTGTTTGTTGGATTAGGTCTAACTTTCTTAACCAAATGCAAGCATGTAACTTTACGAGATGAAATAGAGAGAGACAGAAGATAGAACTTAAAAGAAAAAGATAAAAGAATAAATAAAAAAAAGTCAATTTTTCCCTTTTTCAGGGGGACCTTTGGGAGTCGCGGAATGGTTTTCTTCTCCTCTTATTCCATAAGGAATACAATTTGAAAAAGAAATAATCTGAAATAGAAAGAACTTTTTTCAAATTCCATTCTTTATTTATCTTTTATTCCAAAATTCCTAAAAAATACAATTTTTTTTAACGGGTTTAGATGATCTAGTTCTTAATATTATTACTTTACTTAACTAACAGATTCCACAATAAATCTCTTGATTCGGAATTAGGGACTCATGTCCCATTCCCATCTGATGAATCGATTTTCTTTTCCACTTCTGTATCTCCCTCTATCTTGTTTTTTAGTATTATCTAAAATAACCGATCAATTAGGAATTTTCCATAACTTAGGTAAGTGCTTTACCAACATATGTAGTGTAGTAAAAAAAAAAATGGAATTTAACCCCTTCATGCTTACTATAACTAGTTATTTCGGTTTTCTACTGGCTGCTTTAACTATAACCCCAGCTCTATTTATTGGCTTGAACAAGATACGTCTTATTTGAAATTAATTGAATGAATAAGTCAGAAAATAAGAATCTTTCTTTTGGATTCCTGATATTATAGGACCTTTTTCCACGCGAATTACCAATTCTTTTTTTTGTCATTGAGATTCGTGGATAATTTAGACTATTATTTAGAGATAGATCGTACCTCTTTTTTTATACCCTCGAACAAATCGAAATGATTGAAGTTTTTCTATTTGGAATCGTCTTAGGCCTAATCCCTATTACTTTAGCGGGATTATTCGTGACTGCGTATTTACAATACAGGCGTGGGGATCAGTTGGATCTTTAATTGAGTACTATTTATTTTTTGATTGACCTCCTCCAGACTAGAGAGGAGGTCCAATTGGAGTTGTAATTCGACTTTTTTTTAATTATTTTACTCTGTTTCGACATAAGATAGATAGAATCACGCTCTGTAGGATTTGAACCTACGACATCGGGTTTTGGAGACCCGCGTTCTACCAAACTGAACTAAGAGCGCTTTCAAAAAGAAAATCCTTTTCTACTCCTAACGTGTCTCACGTACGTATAGTATCCACAAATTCAAGTTATATACACTTTAATTGATCTCCGCGCTACTGTCTATAAAGAAGAGAGAAGTAATAGGTAGGGATGACAGGATTTGAACCTGTGACATTTTGTACCCAAAACAAACGCGCTACCAAGCTGCGCTACATCCCTCTTCCAAATTGTTGTACAATGCCATTGTACACAATTCCTTTCTTGTTTTCCACATCGTAATTTTCTTCTATTTCTCTATCTATATACAACTTTCTTGTCATTTCTTGTTTTTGGTCTCATATAATCAAGGAAGGGTATATATCGAAAATCCAGTTGAATTTCACCTATAAAAGAAAGATTACTATTCCTTAGTAATGTATAGGAAGAAGGGGTCATCTTTTTCTTTTTTAGGGATAGGAAAATCTCGTCTATACGGTTCATTCTATATATATAGAATATTGATTTTGTTTTTTTAGTTAGGAATTTCGCCTAAATAAAGAAATACAAATGATCTTGGGCAAGAGTATCTGATCATATATGTATTCTAATAAGGAAGGAGGATTTTCAATGCGGGATATAAAAACATATCTCTCTGTAGCACCCGTGCTAAGTACTCTATGGTTTGGGGCTTTAGCAGGTTTATTGATAGAAATTAATCGTTTATTCCCAGATGCTTTGTCATTCCCTTTTTTTTAATTCTATTTATTCCTATACGAGAGGTAGAATTCTTCATGACATGAAGAAAATTTTCTTTCATTTTTTAGTATACGAATCAAAAAGAAAGAAAAGATGGATTGGGTTGAACCTCAGAGTTAGCAAAAATTTGGTAAATCTCATTTTGGAAGATAAATTTAATTAAAAGCGGTATCCAAGCTAAGTCAGGACTCACAAATTCAAGCATAGAAAGAGCCGGGCTTGCTACTTAAATGAAAGGATTGTATTCTTTAATTATTTCTCCATTTTTTATTCATTCTATTGGATTTTATTCTTCTTTTTCCGATCCAATATAGAAGAATAAAAGAACAGGTATGAGAATTAAGTTAAGTCGATCAAAAAAGGAAAGGAGGTTCATGGCCAAGGGCAAAGATGTTAGAATAAGAGTGATTTTGGAGTGTATCAGTTGTGTTCGAAAGGGTACCAATAAGGAACCGACGGGGGTTTCTAGATATAGTACTCAAAAGAATCGCCACAATACACCCCGACAATTAGAATTAAGAAAATTTTGTCGTTATTGCCGCAAGCATACGATTCATAATGAAATAAAGAAATAGGAGCGTCGTGGTTTTTATTTTTCTAAAGAATAGAAAGAATAAGAATTTATTAATTTATTATTTAATATATAGAACAGAGATAGGATACAAAATAAAAATTCACTTTAGGTAGATATTATTTCATATGTATAGAGGTTTATATATATCATAGTATATGAATCAAATAATATATGGACCAAAGAAAGACTACTTCTTCTGGATCCAAAATTAATAAAATAAAGAAATCCATTTTTTTTTTTTTTTTCAATTTTAAAATAAGGAATAAATAATGTATATATCTAAACAACCTTTTCGTAAATCTAAGCAACCTTTTCGTAAATCCAAACAAACTTTTCATAAATCCAAGCAACCTTTTCGTAAATTTAAACAACCTTTTCGTAAATCCAAACAAACTTTTCGTAGGCGTTCCCGAATTGGTCCGGGGGACCGAATTGATTATAGAAACATGAGCTTAATTAATCGATTTATTAGTGAACAAGGAAAAATATTATCCAGACGAATAAATCGATTAACCTTGAAACAACAACGATTAATTACTCTTGCTATAAAACAGGCTCGTATTTTATCTTTCTTACCATTTCGTAATTATGAAAATGAGAAGCAATTTCAAGCCCAGTCAATTTCAATAATTACTGGTCCTAGACACAGAAAAAATAGACATATTCCTCAATTAACACAAAAGTTCAATTCCAATCGAAATTTAAGAAACTCCAACCAGAATTTAAGAAACAACAATCGGAGCTTAAGTTCCGATTGTTGATGTTTTATTCGAAAGGGTCAGACTCATATATAAATAAAGTAATCCAGTTTAGATTCTCTTGTTTGTTATAAGAAAAGAAAAAAAATGGGAAAAAATAAATAGTTTTTTATTTATTGCAACATGCTCGTTGATTCCTACCACTTAATCTTAATTTATTGTATCTTCCCGGAGTTCCCTCTCCGGGAATTCGGTTTTAATTATTCCTGTATATTACTTTTTGTCCCTTTAATTGATGGTCTTTATTTTATTGGAAATCGTGTAAAGATTATTTGGATTTAATACAGCTACTTGTGCAAGCATTTTACGATTAAGAATCAATTCCTTTTTGTACAGATTGTGTATTAATTTACTATAACTATCGAATATTTTATATATCCGTGTTGCTGCGTTTATCCGAGTGATCCACAAACGACGAAAATCCCTCTTTTGCCTGCCTCTATCTCGATGAGAAGAAACAAAAGCTCTTCTTACTTGTTGAGTAATCATTCGATTAAGTCTTAAATGAGCCCCTCTAAAGTTTGAGGCAAATGAACGCATTTTTGTTCGTCGTCTCCGAGCTATATATCCTCGTGGAACTCTGGTCATTGAATCAAATTAACCTTAATGAATAACTAATGATTTCTCTTCTTTTAACGGTTCTTTTTCCCATTAATAACAAAACGGATTATTCCGATATATAAAATATATATTCCAATGGCTTTTGCTACTATAACCTTCCCAACCACGATTTTTTATTCTATCCCCTTCAGTTATTTCGCATAGAAATAACAAATTCTAACGATACTAAAAAAACAGTGGGTTCCATCGTTTCTATGGTTCTCTTTTAAACGGTGAGGCCCTCTCTATACACCGGAGCCCTTTCTTTCATCAAAAGGTATTGTGAACTTGTATAGTTCACAGTCTTTGGCTCTACCTATCCATTCTAGAGTAAATCGCTCTTTTCACAATAAATAAGAGTTATTCATACAGTGACGGTATTTAATTATGAAAGTTGGCTAAGTAGCTGACCCTTTAGTCCGTTCTTTTAAGATAAAAGAGCATAAGCCTTTTCTTTTTATTACTATTTCCTCCGCTTAATCGATAACCATTTGCTACCAATGGGGGAATTGCTTCTTCCAATCTAGATGATTGGATTTGCACCAAAGGAAACCATAAATTCCATATACCATAGAAATCTAGGAGAGAGAAGCTCTATCCTATTCATTGGTACCGATCATGGATATTTCAAAAATTGTCTTATTTGTTTGAATTCATGATCTGAACGAGTCGCACATACACCCTAGCACATGTTCCTCGACGCTGAGGACATCCCTTAAGCGCGGGCGTTTTTCTAGCATTTCGTATTGGCTGTCTTGCATTTCTAATAAGTTGTTTAACCGTTGGCATGTTGTATGTATATAGAAAAAATGGATTGGTTTAGATCGATCTTAACCTGATGATTCATCATCATGAAGTATTTCTATTTTCTAAAAAATCGCATAAAACCCGATAAATTTACAAGAAATTCAGCCACTACCAATCCTTAAACATTTCTGGAAACCATACTGGATCAGTATCGGAGTGCTCGTCAATCATTTCATCCCCTACAATATCAACAAGTCCATAAGCTTTGGCTTCGTCTGCTGACATAAAAACATCCCTTTCCATGTCTTCGGATACAACCCAAAAAGGTTTGCCTGTTCTTAGTGCATAAACCCTTGTGATCATTTCGCGAACTTTGTGTAATTCTTCCACTTCTAGTAAAAATTCTGGTGTCCTTGCCCGATAATAAGCACTAGCCGGTTGGTGAAGCATAATTCTAGCGTGAGGGAATGCTATACGTTTAGTGGGTTCTCCTCCAAGCAGAATGAAGGAGGCCATGGACGCGGCTATTCCGAGGCATATTGTATATATATCTGGTGTCACCGTTTGCATTGTATCAAAAATTGCCATTCCCGAGATTAACCACCCGCCGGGGGAGTTTATAAACAAAAAAATATCACTAATTCCATCTTCTATACTGAGATATACCATGAGACCTGTAATATGATTCGTGATCTCGCAACGAATCTCTTGACCTAAAAAAAGTGTCCTTTCTCGATACATAACATTGTATAAGTCAACCCAAGTCGCTTCTTCATCTCCGGGAATCCGGTAAGGTACTTTTGGAACACCAATGGGCATATTAGATTAATATTATTAGATTTAAGTAAGAAAACTACACTTTAATATGGAAACTTAAGAATGGAAGAGAAAGAAAGAATCTGCAGTTTATTATTTTCATTTTTTTCTTATTCTATAAGAATACTATAGATTCTATTAATACATGGATTGAAATGATACATAGATTGAAAAATTATACATATAAGGAAGGTAAGACAGATTGAATAAAGAAAAAGGAATCTGTGATTCGAATGATAAACAAAGAGGGATTAGGGATCTATTCTTCATTTTTCAAAATAGCCCAAGCTACCCGTTGCATATTGGCACTTATCGAGTATAGAATAGATCTGCTTCTCTTTTTTCTTACAAACAGAATTGGCTTCTTATTTTTAATGAAATGAAATAAATATGCACGCTTTCTGACACAGAATCCCCTAGAAGGGTTAGGTACATAGGATATGGATAGTCTTTTCCAATGCGATAAAATAAAACGACATCGTGTCTATTTTTCTTTGCTAAAGGGGTATTTCCATGGGTTTGCCTTGGTATCGTGTTCATACTGTCGTATTGAATGATCCGGGTCGATTGCTTTCGGTGCATATAATGCATACAGCTCTAGTTTCTGGTTGGGCTGGCTCGATGGCTTTATACGAATTAGCAGTTTTTGATCCCTCTGATCCTGTTCTGGATCCAATGTGGAGACAAGGTATGTTCGTTATCCCCTTCATGACTCGTTTAGGAATAACCAATTCGTGGGGTGGTTGGAGTATTTCAGGAGGAACTATAACGAATCCGGGTATTTGGAGTTATGAAGGTGTGGCAGGTGCGCATATTGTGTTTTCTGGTTTGTGTTTCTTGGCAGCTATCTGGCATTGGGTATATTGGGACCTAGAAATATTCTGTGATGAGCGGACGGGAAAACCTTCTTTGGATTTGCCCAAGATCTTTGGAATTCATTTATTTCTTGCAGGGGTGGCTTGTTTTGGCTTTGGTGCATTTCATGTAACCGGTTTGTATGGTCCTGGGATATGGGTGTCCGATCCTTATGGACTAACAGGAAAAGTACAAGCTGTAAATCCTGCGTGGGGTGCAGAAGGTTTTGATCCTTTCGTTCCGGGAGGAATAGCTTCGCATCATATTGCTGCGGGTACACTGGGCATATTAGCGGGCCTATTCCATCTTAGTGTCCGTCCGCCTCAACGTCTATACAAAGGATTACGTATGGGCAATATTGAGACTGTACTTTCCAGTAGTATCGCTGCTGTTTTTTTTGCAGCTTTCGTAGTTGCCGGAACTATGTGGTATGGATCGGCAACTACCCCAATCGAATTATTTGGACCTACTCGTTATCAGTGGGATCAAGGATACTTTCAGCAAGAAATATATCGAAGAGTTAGTGATGGGTTAGCCGAAAATCTTAGTTTATCAGAAGCTTGGTCTAAAATTCCCGAAAAATTAGCTTTTTATGATTATATTGGTAATAATCCGGCAAAGGGGGGATTATTCAGAGCAGGCTCAATGGACAATGGGGATGGAATAGCTGTTGGATGGTTAGGACATCCCGTCTTTAGAGATAAAGAAGGGCGCGAACTTTTTGTACGTCGTATGCCTACTTTTTTTGAAACATTTCCGGTAGTTTTGGTAGATGAAGAGGGAATTGTGAGAGCGGACGTTCCTTTTAGACGAGCAGAATCCAAATATAGCGTTGAACAAGTAGGCGTAACGGTGGAGTTCTATGGTGGCGAACTTAATGGAGTAAGTTATTCTGATCCTGCTACTGTAAAAAAATATGCGAGGCGCGCCCAATTAGGAGAAATTTTTGAATTAGATCGAGCTACTTTGAAATCAGATGGTGTTTTTCGAAGCAGTCCAAGGGGTTGGTTCACTTTTGGTCACGCTACCTTTGCTTTGCTCTTCTTTTTCGGGCACATTTGGCATGGCGCTCGAACCTTGTTCCGAGATGTTTTTGCTGGTATTGATCCAGACTTGGATGCTCAAGTGGAATTTGGAACATTCCAAAAAGTGGGGGATCCAACTACAAGAAGACAGACAATCTGATACCACATTGCCATGGTATGGTATCTTTAGCCTCCCTTTTTTGATTTGATATGGGAAACATCTCCTGTCCTTTCTTTGATTCTTTTTTTTATATGGGAAATGATCCCAAATGACAAGTGAATAGGTGTGGAAGTTATAATTGTAAATAAACCACGATCGAATCTATGGAAGCATTGGTTTATACGTTCCTTTTAGTTTCAACTTTAGGGATAATTTTTTTCGCTATCTTCTTCCGAGAACCACCTAAGGTTCCGACTAAAAAATGAAATAATTTAATTGAAGTAAGAAGTCTCCCAGCTGGGAGACTTCTTACTTCAACTAGTCCCCATGTTCTTCGAATGGATCTCTTAATTGTTGAGAGGGTTGCCCAAACGCGGTATATAAGGCATACCCGGTAAAGCTTACAAGTAAACCAGATATGAAGATGGCGACTAAAGTTGCTGTTTCCATTTTTATAGAATTTCAAGATTACAATGGATCTATGATAAAGATCGTGTATTTACAACTACAACGGAATAGTATACAAAGTCAACACCAATGATTAAATAGAATTTATGGCTACACAAACCGTCGAAGATAGTTCTAGACCTAGACCAAAACGAACTGGCGCAGGTAGTTTATTGAAACCCTTGAATTCGGAATATGGGAAAGTCGCTCCGGGTTGGGGGACTACTCCTTTTATGGGGGTTGCAATGGCTTTATTCGCGATATTCTTATCTATCATTTTAGAAATTTATAATTCTTCTGTTTTACTGGACGGAATTTTAGTCACTTAGGTTTCTACTAACTAAAACTACGAAGTCATAGTTTTTCCATCCAAAAAAGGCCTTTCTGCTTTAAGTTCCACATTTCTAAACATTCTGGTAGTTCGACCGTGGATTTTTTTGTTTTGGTATCTCTGGAATATGAGTGTGTGACTTGTTAGAATTGATCCTATTGATAATACATAGAAAGGGCCTGTTCTCTCTATCAAAATGATTCTAATTCGTCGGATATTATTTATTCTAGTATCTGGAACACGAAATACATAGAGTGGATCAAGAAAAAAAAATGGAACTATGATTCATACTCACTATTTAGACCTCGCAACCAGACTGAAAAAAAAAAAATTCAAGTAGTTCTTAATAAAAAAAGAACTTTTCTTCTTTCCAATTTTGTTTGTCCAAAAGACAACATTTTTTCTCTCGATTTTGTCGAGTCATTACACCAATTCAATAAATGATCATCAAGCGGTTCTTATTCGAAGAACCCTTGCCTTTTCTTTTGTTTAGCTTGAGACTCAATCATCGTGGCTCTAGTATGAATCTAAGGTTTTAATTGAACTGATTCATAGGATCGCAACAAGATAATTTCTATTAGAAAACCACTATAAATATTTATTATTTTACTAGTAAAATAAATCAAAAATAAATAAATAAAAAATAGGGAAGAGAAAAGTCAAGAGGCCTCTTATGATCAACATAAGGGAAAGAAAGACAGATGAGCCCACTTGAGATTTTTTGGCATTATCATCACAAAGAAGAAATTCTGGATTTTTCTTATTTAATATCTTCAAGGCAAATTGATACAATCCTGTGGCTGATGAAGTTTTGAGCCTTTTTTTTTTTTTTTTTTCTAATATCCGTTGAAAATTTGTGTGTTTCTGCTTGAGCCGTATGAGATGAAATTTTCATATACGGTTCTCAGAGGGGGGGGGGTCAGGCTAGTTACCTATCTCAATAAAGTATATGATTGGTTTGAGGAACGTCTTGAGATTCAGGCAATTGCGGATGATATAACGAGTAAATATGTTCCTCCTCACGTCAACATATTTTATTGTTTAGGAGGAATTACACTTACTTGTTTTTTAGTACAAGTTGCTACCGGTTTTGCTATGACTTTTTACTACCGACCAACCGTTACAGAGGCTTTTTCCTCCGTTCAATATATAATGACGGAGGCCAACTTTGGTTGGTTAATCCGATCAGTTCATCGATGGTCAGCAAGTATGATGGTTCTAATGATGATCCTGCACGTATTTCGTGTGTATCTCACGGGTGGATTTAAAAAACCCCGTGAATTAACTTGGGTCACAGGTGTGGTTTTGGCTGTATTGACTGCATCATTTGGTGTAACCGGTTATTCTTTACCTTGGGATCAAATCGGTTATTGGGCAGTCAAAATTGTGACAGGTGTACCTGAAGCGATTCCGGTAATAGGATCCCCTTTAGTGGAGTTATTACGTGGAAGTGCTAGTGTGGGGCAATCCACTTTGACTCGTTTTTATAGTTTACATACCTTTGTACTGCCTCTTCTTACTGCTGTATTTATGTTAATGCACTTTCCAATGATACGTAAGCAAGGTATTTCTGGTCCTTTATAGGGAAGGCTTATCATAGAAAATTCGAATTCTCAGATATCATATCGGGTAGGTTGTGGTATTTCATTGCTACAAACATGGGTTATTATAAAATAAGACATGTCATTTGGATACTTCTCTTCAACTTTGCAGTATACAAATATCTTAAGTATTTTGATAGAAATAGTTGAAGTTAATTTTACGAAAAAAAAATAAGGCGGATTATGGGAGTGTGTGACTTGAATTATTGATTTAGCCATGCAGATAGAGAATTAGATCTGCCGCATTAGAATTCACGACCAAAGGTGTCTCCGCATCCAATCAATACGTAAGTCCCCTATCTAGGAAGGATAGGCTGGTTCATTCGAGGAGAATATTTTCTATGATCATACCCCAACCATGTCATCCATGAACAGGCTCCGTAAGATCCCGTAGAGTATAAATGGAATAAGTCATGTGATATGATCCAATTCTATATTTATTACACTTACTTTTTATTATAGTATGGAAATGCATTCATTTTCTTTGCATTGATTTCGATCCGCAATATTATCGGAGTAAAAGAAGGGATCTAAGGAAGAAAGTAGGCTAAACTTTTTAATTTTTTATTAGTAACAAGTAAATACTTTGTTTGGACGTAAGAAACTTGTGGTATTGAGGGGATAAACACCAACTAATCAAGAGACAATCCACAAAGCAATTGATCATGATCAAATTTGTAAGCCCACTTGGATATTGAGCATTTACGCATAAGAATAGGATTCTTTTCAATGAGTAGTTATAGGTGGAACTTCGGAAAAGATAATCTGATAAAGCTTTTCTTACTTTGATTCATTGAGTCATTATATAACCTATTCTATTGTGGATCCTCCACGGTCTTATTTCTTTCATTCTTGCTCGAGCCGGATGATGAAAAATTCTCATGTCCGGTTCCTTTGGGGGATGGATCCTAAAGAATTCACCTATCCCAATAACAAAGAAACCTGACTTAAATGATCCTGTATTAAGAGCAAAATTAGCTAAAGGAATGGGACATAATTATTATGGGGAACCCGCATGGCCCAACGATCTTTTATACATTTTTCCAGTAGTAATTTTAGGTACTATTGCATGTAATGTAGGTTTAGCGGTTCTCGAGCCGTCAATGATTGGTGAACCGGCGGATCCGTTTGCAACTCCTCTGGAAATATTACCCGAGTGGTACTTCTTTCCCGTATTTCAAATACTTCGTACAGTACCCAATAAGTTATTGGGCGTTCTCTTAATGGTTTCTGTTCCAACAGGCTTATTAACAGTACCCTTTCTCGAGAATGTCAATAAATTCCAAAATCCATTTCGTCGCCCAGTAGCTACGACCGTTTTTTTAATCGGTACTGTAGTAGCTCTTTGGTTAGGTATTGGAGCAACATTACCTATTGATAAATCCTTAACTTTAGGTCTTTTTTAGGGATTTTTTTTTAGGTTGATTCATTCAACCGTGAAGTCCCCTCAATGGGTATCTAGGAAATAGTTACTTCCAAGTCAATCTTCCCTAGATACCTAAAATCTATTTTATTATGATCCATTTCGCAAAAATATAGATTGTGCCAAAGATGCAAAATTGTTTTCTTTTTTCTTTTTATTCTAATTCGAAAAAGAAAAAGAGGAAAAATTGTAATGGATTTAAAGCGAGAACTTGTTCTTAGGTAAATCAATTGGGAGATGCTTCTCTAGAGTGGCCCATATAAGTTTTCCATCTTCCATACGAAAGCTGTCAATTCTCATAAGATCCTCTTCAGTCTTACTCAAAAGGTCCAATAGTGTATGTATATTGGCCCTTTTGAGACAATTATATGTTCTAGAAGGCAATTCTAATTGATCAATAAAAATACAATTTAATGGAATTCCTTTTTTGTTTTTCTTTAGATTAGTGAATCCTTTTTGAAAGGTTAAAAGAGGTGGAGTAAACCTGGTTTTATTTTCTTCGAAACTAAGGCCTTCTTCCTCTGCGTGTAGAAAAGGAAGAAATAAATCAATCAAATTACGAGAAGCTTCATAAAGCGCTTCTTTAGGGGTTAAACTGCCATTCGTCCATATTTCGAGAAAAAGTATCTCGTGTTTTTCATTTCCATTCCCACAAGAAAAAATACTATAATTCACATTTCGAACAGGCATGGATACAGCATCTATAGGATAACTTCCATCTTGAGAGTTCTTTCTGAGTTCCGTATGATATCCACGATCTCTCTTGATCTGTAACTCAATACATAAATCAATGGGGTCTTTCAAGTTAGCTACAGGTTGTGTCGTATCAACGATTTCTACGGAAGGTGGTAAGATTATATCTTGAGCGGTTATGTATCTAGGACCTTTGACGCAAATTAATGCGTCTCTAACTCCATAGAGATTACTTCTCAATACAATTTCTTTCAAATTTAGTAAAATTTCTTGTATGGATTCTTCAATACCTACTATAGTAGAATATTCGTGTGGCACGTTCCCAAATTTTGCGCGTGTGATACATGTTCCTTCTATTTCTCCAAGTAAAGCTCTTCGCAAGGCAATACCGACAGTATCTGCTTGACCTTTTCTAAGTGGGGACAGAATGAAACGACCATAATAAAGACGCTTACTATCTACTCTTGATTCAACACACTTCCACTGTAGTGTTTGGGTGGATCCTGTTACCTCCTCTCGAACCATAATAGATTAGTATTTATTTGATCATTAAATCGTTTATTTCTCTTGAAAACGGTTTAATTCTTTTACAGACGTCTTTTTTTAGGAGGTCGACATCCATTATGTGGCATAGGTGTTACATCGCGTATACAACTTAACCGTACACCACTTTTAGCAATGGCTCGTAATGCGGCATCTCTTCCGCTACCAGCCCCTTTTACCATAACTTCTGCTCGTTGCAAACCCACTGTACGAATAGCATCTACTGCTGTTCTTTGACCGGCATAGGGTGATGCTTTTCTTGAGCTTTTGAATCCACAAGTACCTGCGGAGGACCAGAAAACCACCCGACCTTGTGGGTCTGTAACAGTTATAATGGTATTGTTGAAACTGGCTTGAACATGAATAACCCCTTTTGTTATTCTACGTGCACTCTTCCGTAAACTAAAACGGGCATTCCTACGCAAACCAATACGCACTTTCTTACGTGAACCTACTTTTGGTATAGCTTTTGTCATATTTTATTATCTCATAAATATGAGTTAGAAATAACAAAAAGAAAAAAAGATACAAAGATATCCGTTTCAAGGTTAAATATATCCTTTACTTTCATTTTTTGATTTGGAATTTGGACATTTCTGTGGGTACTTTTCTTTACTTTTTAGAAAGGAAAGCTCCTTTTTTGAAAGATTACCCCTGTCTTTGTTTATGCTTCGGATTGGAACAAATGACTCTAATTCGCCCACGCCTACGAATCAGTCGACATTTTGTACAAATTTTACGAACGGAAGCTCTTATTTTCATATTTAGGTATTCCTTTCTTAAACTATGACTCTACTCTTTGGGAAAAAATAAGCCTCTTTACTTATATTTTGAAATTTGGAATTTATTATCCTAGAAAAACCTAATCCTTTGAATCTTTGGTATCCTTCAAATCTTCAGTATCCTTCGAGTCTTCGGTACGCTTCGAATCCTTATGGGGAAGTCTATAAATTATACGCCCCTTGCTTGAATCATAACGACTTACTTCAATTTTGACCCTATCCCCCATCAATATTCGTATAGAACTGGACCGGATTTTTCCTGAAATATAGCCCAGGATTATGGTGTCATTCTCTAAAAGAACTCGGAACATTCCGTTGGGTAGGGCTTCCGTAACTAAACCTTCGAAAGTAACTTTTGCTTCTCTCGGGTTTTTTTTTTCTCTCCTATTTTTTTTTTCTGTCATATTTTTTTCTCCTATTTTTCTATTTGCATTTTCAAAATAGGAAGTTCGAGATAGAATTCAGGTACTCTAGGCGGGGCTATTACCATATATAACATAAGACTTCTCCCCCAATTCTCTTTAGTCGAGCTTCTCGATCTGTCATTATACCTTGAGAAGTAGAAAGAATAGCAATTCCCATTCCGCCCAAAACCTTAGGAATTCCTTGATAGTTAGCATAAATTCGTAAGCCAGGTCGGCTTATACGCTTTAAAAAGGTTCTAGTTCTATATATTCCCTTTCTAGTCCTTCTCTTTTGATGTCGCAAAGTTGAAACCAAGAAATATCTATTACTTTCTTGATGTTTCCGAACACTTTCAATAAAACCCTCTCGTAGAAGTATTTTAACAATGTTTTCGGTAATATTTGTAGATACTACTCGAACAGTTCCCTTTTTACTCATGTCTGCGTTTCTTATAGAGGTTAGTAAATCAGCAATAGTGTCCTTGCCCATAAGACTCTAATTCTAGGTTCCTCCTAATTTTTAGATAATCAACATGTTTCCCTTTTTCTTTTTTTTATTTTAAAGCATATACGTAAAACACAATCTACTAATTTTTTCTTTGATCTATATCTCAGCTACTAGTATTTATAATACTTCAGGAGCTAATGAAACTATTTTAGTAAAATTGAATTCTCTCAATTCCTCGGCAATTGCGCCAAAAACTCTAGTTCCTTTTGGATTTCCTTTTTGATCAATGATAACTGCTGCATTGTCATCATAGCGTATTATTATACCGTCTTTACATTTGAATTCTTTACATGTACGTACAATTACAGCTCGAATTACTTCGGATCTTTCTAAAGGCATTTGGGGCACTGCGTCTTTGATTACAGCAACAATAACATCACCAATACGAGCATATCGCTGATTACCAGCAGCTCCTATGACTCGAATACACATCAATTTTCGAGCTCCACTGTTATCCGCTACATTTAAAAGGGTCTGAGGTTGAATCATATTATTTGGATTTCAATTTGTTATTTTACTGCAAAGGAATGAAAGATATATTGTCTCTCCAGAAGGAAAACCCCGGGTTTTTTATCTTCAATACTCCTTGGGGGTCTATATCTCTAATCTAAGAAATTGGCTTCGTATGGGCATTTTACTGGCAGCTATGGAGATAGCTGCTCTAGCTATAGTTTCAGATACTCCGCTCATTTCATAAAGTATTCGACCTGGTTTAACAACGGCTACCCAATATTCGGGGGACCCCTTTCCCGAACCCATACGTGTTTCTGTGGGTCTTAGTGTAACCGGTTTGTCGGGAAATATACGTACCCATAGTTTTCCACCACGACGTGCATATCGTGTCATTGCTCTTCGTCCTGCTTCTATCTGTCTCGCTGTAATCCAAGCGGGTTCAAGTACTTGAAGAGCATATCTACCAAAACAAATACGATTGCCTCGGCAGGATTTTCCCTTCATTCTTCCTCTATGTTGTTTACGAAATCTAGTTCTTTTGGGGTTATAGTCGATGGATGGTTTTTTTTAGTTCCATCTCTACTGCAAAACTGGACATGAGAGTTTCTTCTCATCCAGCTCCTCGCGAATGAAATGAGAAAGCGTGCAAATTTCTCGAATTCCATAATATTCAAAAATATTACGGATAGATACACAATTTTTAGATAATGTAATCCATTTTTTTTTTAGGAATATCCTTATTTTTACCCTTATTTAATCGTAGTAAAGTATTCTAATTCAATAAGGATTTCGCGTGCGAATATTTACTCTTTCTTGTCTTATTTGTTAATTTATAACCTTAGCAAATAAAGCAATTTTTTGGTTTGTTCCGCCATCCCACCCAATGAAGTATTAGGATTCTTTTCAATAAAATCAATCCTATGCAGTCATAGGTTTTGTCGTTCCTACAGCTTCTCCTTTAATGGTTAGGTTTAAATCCTGCAATGGAGCTTCCAAACTTTTGGAGTTAATTTTCTCAGTTTTATTAACCAGGGCTGCTCTTTATTATTGCTTTAAATTTTTATTTATTGTTTCACAAAATTACGATTTTTAATTCTCTCTTAATTTTTATTATTTTATTATATTGATGCTTTATCACATTGCCTTTTATGATGTAATTCATAGACCATACACGTTGGAATCTTATATCTTTCTTATTCTTCTTCTTTCTATCTATCATCCCTCCTTTTATCCACATCCCTTTAGTTTTGTTTCACAACCTAGAATACGGTTTCTTTTTTATAGAAAAAAATGCAGTTGCTACAACTATATGATAGATCTACTCATTTATGATAGATGTATTTATTCACATAGTGACTGTTTCTTTGTTAGGATCTCGACAATACGAAGCAATAGGTTGGTTATTAGTTAATTTTCTATAATTACTAATTTTTTTTTCTATTTTTAGTAGGGTTCGCTCCATTTTTTTTTTTTTTTTTTTGAATTTCTATTTTTGACCCTAAAGAAAAAAATAACGAGTCACACACTAAGCATAGCAATTATATTAAAAGATTTCTCAATTTTCATTAAATCTTATAGAAAGAGGTATAATTTCTTCTTTTTTCTAGGATTTTTGGAAAAATAATGTTCTTGTCTGTCTTTTTTATTCTATCGCTGGCCAGAATGAGAAGACAAGGTTAGTTATTCTTCTTCTACGAATATCCAAATTTTTACACCTAATACTCCATAGATAGTTCGAATTGGATAGCAGCAATAATCAATTTTAGCGCGAATTGTTTGGAGGGGAAGTCTCCCCTTTTTGATGCATTCGGCCCGTGCAATTTCTTTTCCTCCTAGACGGCCTGCAATTTTGATTTTTACTCCCTTTATATCTGCTTTTTTAGTTAATTCAATGGCTTTTTTCATTGCCTTTCGAAATGAAACTCTATTTTTTAATTGGAAAGCTATATATTCTGCAAGAATGTTAGGTTGTCTGTAAGGTTCTTTAACTTTTTCAATAGCAATATTAAGTCTCTGGTTTACAGAATTCACTTCCTTTTGGATATCTTTCTCTAATTCTTCGATTGCTCCTTTTTTCTTTAATAAATTGGGAAATCCAATATGGATTATAATGTGAATTGTATCGATTTCTTTTTGAATTTCTATATGTGTAATTACTTCGGAACTTGAGTCTGATTCTATTTTTCTATTCGAGCTTTTTTTCCTATTCTTTTGTATATAGTTCTTGATACAATTCCGTATTTTTTTATCTTCTTGTAGACCTTCAGAATAATTTTTTGGTTGTGCGAACCAAAAGGAATGGTGATTTTGGGTTGTACCAAGTCTGAAACCGAGTGGATTTATTTTTTGTCCCATATTTTTCTATTCTATTTTTTTTTTTACTGGGAATCGAAATCTTAGGTTGATCTAAAAGTTATTTAGATTTCTTTACTATATTTAGTACAATTGTTATATGACACATGGTTTTTTTTATAGGATAACCGCGTCCTCGAGCCCGAGGTCTGAATTTTTTCATAATAGTACTCCTATTCACTTCGGCTTTTGTTATGAATAAATTAGCTTTGTCGAAATCCCGATAATGAGTAGCATTTGCTGCTGCCGAATAAACCAACTTTAAGATGGGATAAGATGCTCGATAAGGCATGAGGTTCAGTATCATAATGGTTTCCTCGTAGTAACGCCAGCGAATCTCATCAAGAACTCTTTGTGCTTTAAAAACGGACATATGTATGCGTTTTTGTGCTTTGAAAACCCGTTCGAACTTAAGTAGACGATCAGTTGGAACTTTTCTTGCGAGTTTCCGTAGCCCGTTCTTCTTCTTCTTTATCCTAGGGATATACTTTACCAATTTGAAACTTGTCATAAATAAGCTTATTCCCCGCCTACATTTGAATCCTATAAACTTTGTTTATTCTGAATCTTTCTATTCTGAATTCAGTTAACGACGAGATTTAGTATCCTTTCTTGCACTTTCATAACTCGTGAAATGCCGAGTAGGCACGAATTCCCCCAATTTGCGACCTACCATAGGATTTGTTATGTAAATAGGTATATGTTCCTTTCCATTATGAATCGCGATTGTATGGCCAACCATTGCGGGTAGAATGCTAGATGCCCGGGACCACGTTACTATTGTTTCTTTCTCCTCCTTCATATTGACCTTTTCGATTTTTTTCAATAAATGACGAGCTACAAAAGGATTCGTTTTTTTTCGTGTCACAGCTGATTACTCCTTTTTTCATTTTAAAGAGTGGCATCCTATGTCCACTATCTCGATCGAGGTATGGAGGTCAGAATAAATAGAATAATGATGAGTGGAAAAAAGAGAAAATCCTTTAGCTGGATAAGGGGCGGATGTAGCCAAGTGGATCAAGGCAGTGGATTGTGAATCCACCATGCGCGGGTTCAATTCCCGTCGTTCGCCCATCGCCTTATTGCAATGCAATTTTCCATATTCCTAGTTATGTATTTACTTACGGCGACGAAGAATAAAACTATCACTATATTTTTTACTTTTCCTAGTTCTTCTTCCAAGCGCAGGATAACCCCAAGGGGTTGTGGGTTTTTTTCTACCAATGGGGGCTTTCCCTTCACCGCCCCCATGGGGGTGGTCCACAGGGTTCATAACTACCCCTCTTACTACGGGGCGTTTACCTAGCCAACACTTAGATCCGGCTCTACCCAAACTTTTTTGGTTCACCCCAACATTACCCACTTGTCCGACTGTTGCTAAGCAGTTTTGGGATACCAAACGGACCTCCCCAGATGGTAATCTTAAAGTGGCCAATTTACCCTCTTTTGCAATCAGTTTCGCTACAGCACCTGCTGCTCTAGCTAATTGCCCACCCCTTCCACGTGTGATTTCTATGTTATGTATGGCCGTGCCTAAGGGCATATCGGTTGAAGTAGATTCTTATTTTTTCTCAAAAAATCCCTTCCCAAACTGTACAAGCTTCTTCCAAAGCATACGGCTTTCTAGATGTATATGACGATCTCTAGACAGATGGATCTTATATGAATGGTATGATGAAGTACCACATGAGTGGATATATAGAAAAGGAATCCAAATCTGCCGAATCGCTCATGTTATGATCTTCTACATCCTAGGTCTCCGCGTTCCGTCATCTGGCTTATGTTCTTCATGTAGCATTCAGATCGAATGACTCTATGAAATTACGTCGATACTTCCACATATTATGGGTAACGTAGGAGACATCCCTATTTTCACCCGGGGGTCTTAATTACCACTGCTTAGCTTTCAATTCGCCTCTGACCATCAAATTAAATGTGAATAACCCGTCCTCCTCTCTTTGAAACAAGGGGCGCTTCCGGTTCTGTGCGTGCTTCAAACAATTTTGTCTTCTCCATATTACCATATCTCTAGAGTCAATAATTTTCTATGAGGAACTACTGAACTCAATCACTTGCTGCCGTTACTCAACAGTTTTCTGTTGAGGTCTATCCCGTAGAGGTAGTCAAATTGGATCAGTGATCGATTTCTAGGTTTCGTCGTAAACCTAATTGGTTACTTCCAATTACGTAAATCAATAGTTCAAACCGCACTCAAAGGTAGGGCATTTCCCATTGATATAGGAACTTTTGTACCAGAAACAATAGTATCTCCAATTATAGCCCCTCTGGGATGTAAAATATATCTCTTCTCACCATCCCCATAGTGTATGAGACAAATGTATGCATTTCGATTAGGGTCGTATTCTATGGTTACGATTCTACCAGATATGTCTTTTTGATTCCGTCGAAAATCGATTTTACGGTATAGGCGCTTATGACCTCCCCCTCTATGCCTTGCGGTAATGATTCCTCTGGCATTACGACCTTTACCACAACGGTGCCGTCCATGGATCAATTTATTTCGTGGATTGGATTTCACTTGCCTGTCTACGGTTCCCTTGCGTGTGCTCGGGATAGGTGTTTTGTATAAATGTTTCGCCGTATTATTAAGTATTCTCCTTTAGTTCTTTTCTCTATCTAGAAGTGGAATAGAATAACCGGGTTGAAGGGTAATGATCATACGTCTGTAATGCATTGTATGTCCCAGAATAGGTCCCATTCTTCTACCCTTTCCGGGTAGTCGATGGCTATTCACAGCTACTACCTTAACACCAAAGAATAGCTCGACCCAATGCTTTATTTCTGTCTTAGTGAATCCCGATTCGACATTAAAAGTATATTGATTCTTTCCCAATAAACGAAGACTTTTTTCTGTAAATACTGCGTATTTAATTCCATCCATAAATCGACTTTCCCTCCTATGCTCTGAGTTCCAGTATCGATAAGAATTCGAGTTCTTATTGTTCTTATGTTATGGTATGAATATACCATACCAATTCGTTATGTATGGATGATGGATGAGATTCCATGGATAGAGAGCCTGTTCCAATAGACTTATGGAACGTTCCCGTTCGCGTGCATCCAGCAGGAATTGAACCCGCAAATTTACCAATTATGAGTTGGGCGCTTTAACCATTCAGCCATGGATGCTTAACAGGGATCATCGTACATCGTAAATAACCAATTTTCA